GAATAGAATCATAAATGGAATCGGATTCTATCTAATACAACTACAACGAAAAATTTTCAAATTCAAAAATGAAATAGAGAAAGAGAAATAGAATGGAATGGAAAAGATCAAAAATCAATAAAATTAAGGCGGATAGAAAAACTTATTAGATACCATGGATTCGGATATCTAATAAGTTATACCTACTATTGGATTTGAACCAATGACTCCCGCCGTATGAAAGCAATACTCTAACCACTGAGTTAAGTAGGTAATTTCGAATCAAAAAGAAAAAGAAATGGAACCCGTCACATCGATGGATTATAAATGTAATATTATTTATAAGCAATACCGATCAAAGAGATAAAAGTTGGATCATGTAATATTCATCTTGACAAGAAATTATTGACATGATAAAATATATATCACAAGCAAAAGGGCTATAGCTCAGTTAGGTAGAGCACCTCGTTTACACGCGCGCCGATGTTTTTTCAGAGGAGTACATTATGGAATCAAAAAACTTATTGAGAAGTTAATGTCTTACTCCATGACTTTTAGGGAACAAGAGAACAATAGCCTGACAAAAGATTCGGTCCAATTTAGGTGCCCCTTTTCGATTTTTCGATTTTAGGCAACCAATAGAACCCATTATTGATTTAAGATATTGATAAGGGGAATACTCACTCTATTCAATGCTAGGCATAATGAGTATCAAGACCTCAAAAAATTCTTTTTTCGTCCTATCTTATGAACTTTAAGGTGTATGAAGTTTCATATTGGATTATTTAAGTAAGAAGGGGGCGATGGAGACTTCATTTAACTTAGGTTGATCTAAGCCAAAAGCAAACCTACGTCAGGATAACCTTCTTTGAAACACTTCGGTAGTGCTCTCAGATCGGAATCCAAATAAGAAATCAGAGCACATGGAGCCATCTTCTTATCTTCTTGTCAAGAGAATTATGGTAGACTAACTGATTATTTATATCAGTTAATGGAAGAGCCCAATGCAAAAAAATGCATGTTGGGTCTTTGAAACAGTTCGAATCATTTTGAGAATAATCAGTTTGATCTGTTTTACCGAGAAGGTCTACGGTTCGAGTCCGTATAGCCCTAAAAAAAAAAATGAAATAAAATACAAAAACAAAAATTGTATAGTTTTTATTTCTTCATTATTGTATTGTTTGTTGTTTGTAACTAGCCGCAGACCCAATCGCTATTTTTATTTTTTTTTATCTTGTCTTGGCTAAACAAACCCAATTTTATTCATTACTCTTCCTAAGTCAATTACATATGAATTTTTGGAGTCAAAATCATGACACGAACTCATTTAAAAACAAATTCCAACCTAACTCAACAAAAATCAAATCTACTAGTAAGTTACACGGATTTAAAAATGACTTACTCTATTTATGGACAAGCTGGAGTTTGAAAAATGAGGATCTTTATTAACTTTCATTATTAACATTGTAAAACGGGCTCTTCTTTTTTCTTTTATTGCTATACCTTACCTGGTATAGCAATAAAAGAAAAAAAAAAAGGAGTCTTTTCTTGCCCTAACATTAAATTACTAAATTACATTAAATTACTAAATTAATTTAATTAATATATTTAATTAATATATTTATATAATATATTTATATTAATTTCTAAATGAATATAGAAGTATAATTCGAAATTAATATAGAATAGAATTCTATAGAATAGAAGTATAATAGAATAGAACTATAATTTAGTTAATAGTTAATATAAGATCCTATTCTATTAATATTTAATATTATTTAAATATTATTTATTATATTTATTAATAAATATTAAATTTAAAATATTAAATTTAGAATAATATATATATATATTCCATATTATATAGGTAGAGGTACTCTATTACATATAGAATATAGGTATAGTATTTTCTATTTTTATATAGATTAGTATTTTATTAAAAATTCTATAATTCTATTTTAAATTCTTTTTTTTTTTTATAAATTTTTATAGAGAATCCGAAGTGAGATGAAAAATAGAGAAAAAAGTCTTATTTGTACTTATTTGTATAAGGTATAAGAGAAATAGCAATATATATTTATAATTGATATCGAAATTAAATTGAAGTAAATGGAACAATTCGAGTCGATAAATCTTGAAATGAGACATGTACCAAAGCAAACAAAACTAAGCAGTTCAATCAAAATAAATTGTTATTTTGACTAAACAGTTATGAATGAGTTGACAATTAATTTCAATTCGACTCGAATAATCTAGTATATTTTCTACATTCATAGGAGTGCACCCATGTTTCTGCTTTACGAATATGATATTTTCTGGGCATTTCTAATAATATCAAGTGTTATTCCTATTTTGGCATTTCTAATTTCGGGCCTTTTATCCCCAATTAGAAAAGGACCAGAGAAACTTTCTAGTTATGAATCCGGTATCGAACCAATGGGCGATGCTTGGTTACAATTTCGAATCCGTTATTATATGTTTGCTCTAGTTTTTGTTGTTTTTGATGTTGAAACGGTTTTTC